GATCGCAGCTTCGAATATGGAATTAAAAGGGATCAAATAGGAAACGATACTCTGAATCATAGAACTATAAGGAAATATACGATCAACCAACATTTATCGAATTTGAAAAAGAGCCAGAAGAAAAGGTTCGATCCTCTTCTTTTTCTTTCTCGAACCGAGAGATTCATGAATCAGGATCCTGATGTATATAGATACAAATGGTTCTATGGGAGCAAGAATTTCCAGGAACATTTAGTTTCTGAGCAGAGGAGCCGTTTTCAAGTAGTGTTCGGTCGATTACGTATTAATAAATATTCGATTGATTGGTCTGAGGTTATCGACAAAAAAGATTGGTCTAAGTCACTTCGTTTCTTTTTGTCCAAGTCACTTCGTTTCTTTTTGTCCAAGTTGCTTCTCTTTGTGTCTAAGTCACTTACCTTTGTGAGTTTTGGGAATATCCCCATTCATAGGTCCGAGATCCACATTTCGGAATTGAAAGGTCCGAATGATCAACTCTACAATCCGTTGTTAGAATCAATAGGTCTTCAAATCATTCATTTGAAAAAATTAAAAGCCTTCTTATTGAATGATCATGATACTTTCCAAAAATCGAAATTATTGATCAATGGAAGAACAATATCACCATTTTTCTTCAATAAGATACCAAAGTGTATGATTGACTCATTCGATACTAGAAAGAATCACAGGAATGGTAACACGGATTCCTATTTCTCAATGATATCCCAGGATCAAAACAATTGGCTGAATCCCGTAAAACCATTTCATAGAAGTTCATTAATATCTTCTTTTTATAAAGCAAATCGACTTCGATTCTTGAATAATCCACATCACTTCTGCTTCTATTGTAACAAAAGATTCCCTTTTTATATCGAAAAGGCCCGTCTCAATAATTATGATTTTACGTATAGACAATTCCTCGATATCTTTTTCATTCACAACAAAATATTTGCTTTGTGTGTCGGTAAAAAAAAACATGCTTTTTTGGAGAGAGATACTATTTCACCAATCGAGTCACAGGTATCTAACATATTCATACCTAACGATTTTACAATTCGATCCGATCTATTCGTTCGTAGAACTATTGACTCGATCACAGACATTTCTGGAACACCTCTAACAGAGGGACAAAGAGTCCATTTTGAAAGAACGTTTTATCAACCTCTTTCAGATATGAATCTATCTGATTCAGAAAGGAAAAACTTGCATCAGTATCTCAATTTCAATTCAAACATGGGTTTGATTTACACTCCATGTTCTGAGAAATATTTACCACCGGAAAAGGAAAAGAGGAAAAAACGGAGTCTTTGTCTAAAGAAATGCGTTGAGAAAGGGCAGATGTATAGAACCTTTCAACGAGATAGCGCTTTTTCAATTCGCTCAAAATGGAATCTATTCAAAACATATATGCCATGGTTCCTTACTTCGACAGGGTACAAATATCTAAATTTTCTATTTTTCGATACTTTTTCAGACCTATTGCCGAGACTAAGTAGCATTCAAAAATTTGTATCTATTTTTCATGATATTATGCACGGATCAGAAATATCATGGCTAATTCTTCAGAAAAAGGTGTGTCTTGCACAATGGAATTTGATAAGTGAGATTTCGAACAAGTGTTTACATAATCTTCTTCTGTCCGAAGAAAGGATTCATCGAAATAATGAGTCACCATTGATATGGACACATCTGGGATCGCCAAATGTTTGGGAATTCTTCTATTCAATCCTTTTTCTTCTTCTTGTTGCTGGATATCTCGTTTATACACATCTTCTCTTTGTTTTCCGAGTCTCTAGTAAGTTACAGACAGAGTTCGAAGAGGTCAAATCTTTGATGACTCCATCATACATGATTGAGTTGCAAAAACTTCTGGATAGTTATCCTACCTCGGAATCGAATTTCTTCTGGTTAAAGAATCTCTTTCTGGTTGCTCTGGAACAATTAGGAGCTTGCATAGAAGAAATATTGGGTACCGCTTATGGGGTCAAATCAAGACGTTCTAATAAAAAATATTTGAATCTCATCGATCTCATAAGTATCATACCAAATCCCATCAATCGAATCACTTTTTCGAGAAATACGAGACATCTAAGTCATACAAGTAAAGAGATCTATTCATTGATAAGAAAAAGAAAAAGGGTGAACGGTGATTGGATTGACGATAAAATCGAATCACTGCTCGCGAGCAGTGATTCGATTGATGAAAACGAAAGAGACCTTTTGGTTCAGTTCTCCACTTTAACGAGAGAAAAAAGGGTTGATCAAATTCTATTGAGTCTGACTCATAGTGATCGTTTATTAAAGAATGACTCTGGTTATCAAATGATTGAACAACCGGGAGCAATTTACTTACGATACTTAGTTGACATTCATAAAAAGTATCTAATGAATTATGAGTTCAATACATCTTGTTTAGCAGAAAGACGGGTCTTCCTTGCTCATTATCAGACAATCACTTATTCACAAACCTCGTGTGGGGATAATAGGTTTCATTTCCCATCTCATGGAAAACCCTTTTCGCTCCGCTTAGCCTTATCCCTCTCTAGGGGTATTTTAGTGATAGGTTCGATAGGAACTGGACGATCCTATTTGGTCAAATACCTAGCGACAAACTCCTATGTTCCTTTTATTACGGTATTTTTGAACAAGTTCCTGGATAACAAGCGTAAAGGTTTTATTATTGATCCTATTGACGATATTGATGATAGTGACTATAGTGATGCTATTGACGATATTGATGCTAGTGACTATATTGATGCTAGTGACGATATTGATGCTAGTGACGATATCGATCGTGACCTTGATACGGAGCTGCTAACTATGATGGATGAGCTAACTATTATGCCGCCGGGACCCAACCCAGTTTATATCACCCTTCAATTAGAATTAGCAAAAGCAATGTCTCCTTGCATAATCTGGATTCCAAACATTCATGATCTGGATGTGGAGGCGTCGAATTACTTATCCCTCGGCCTATTAGTGAACTATCTCTCCAGGGATTGTGAAAGATGGTCCACTAGAAATATTCTTGTTATTGCTTCGACTCATATTCCTCAAAAAGTGGATCCCGCTCTAATAGCTCCGAATAAATTAAATACATGTATTAAGATACGAAGGCTTCTTATTCCACAACAACGAAAGCACTTTTTCACTCTTTCATATACTAGGGGATTTCATTTTGAAAAGAAAATGTTCCATACTAATGGATTCGGGTCCATAACCATGGGTTCCAATGTACGAGATCTTGGAGCACTTAATAATGAGGTCCTATCGATTAGTATTACACAAAAGAAATCAATTATAGACACTAATACAATTAGATCCGCTCTTCATAGACAAACTTGGGGTTTTCGATCCCGGGTAAGACCGGTTCAGGATCATGGGATCTTTTTCTATCAGATAGGAAGGGCTGTTGCACAAAATGTACTTCTAAGTAATTGCCCTATAGATCCTATATCTATCTATATGAAGAAGAAATCATGTAACGAAGGGGATTCTTCTTTGTACAGCTGGTACTTCGACCTTGGAACGAGCATGAAGAAATTAACGATACTTCTTTATCTTTTGAGTTGTTCTGCCGGATCGGTCGCTCAAGATCTTTGGTCTCCACCCGGACCCGATGGAAAAAAGGGGAGCCCTTCTTATGGACTCGTTGAGAATGATTCTAATCTAGTTCATGTTCTATTAAAAGTAGAAGGCGCTCTGGTGGGATCCTCACGGACAGAAAAAGATTGCAGTCAGTTTGATAATGATCGAGTGACATTGTTTCTTCGGCCCGAACTAAGGAATCCCTTAGATATGATGCAAAGTGGATCTTGTTCTATCCTTGATCATATCGATGAAATAGACAAATCAGAATTGGAAAAAGGGGAGGGAGACCTCGATCCGCAACAGATAGAGAGGGATTTATCCATAGTTTGGGCTCCTAGAATATGGACCCCCCGGAGCTTTCTATTTTATTGTATCGAAAGGCCCGATTCATTGGGATTTCCTTATTGGGCCGGGTCATTTCGGGGCAGGTGTTATGATGAAGAGTATGAGTATGGTCACGAGGATGACTTTTACTATGATTATGATGAAGAGGATGAGTATGATGAAGAGGATGAGTATGATGAAGAGGATGAGCTTCAAGAGAATGATTCGGAGTTCTTGCAGAGTGGAACCATGCAGTACCAGACACGAGATAGATCTTCCAAAGAGCAGGGCTTTTTTCGAATAAGCCAATTCATTTGGGACCCTGGAGATCCACTCTTTTTCCTATCCAAAGATCAGCCCTTTGGATCTGTGTTTTCACATCGAGAATTCTTTGCAGATGAAGAGATACCAAAGGGGCTTCTTACTATCGTAAAGCCTTCATCTATATATAAACGCTGGTTTCTCAAGAATACGCACGAAAAGGAATTTGAATTGTTGATTAATCGCCAGAGATGGCTTAGAACCAATAGTTCATTATCAAATGGATCTTTCCGTTCTAATACTCTATCCGAGAGTTATCAGTATTTATCAAATCTGTTCCTATCTAATGGAACACTATTGGATCAAATGACAAAGACATTGTTGAGAAAAAGATGGCTTTTCCCGGATGAAATGAAAATTGGATTCATGTAAGAGGAGAAATCTTTCTCATTCCTTAGCCGGAAAGATATGTGGCCATGAAAGAAAGGGGGATTAAGTGGAACAGAATTGACTGGGCGGTAGAGGCGTGGAAACACTTGTTTTTCCATATTTCGGACCTTAGCTCCATGGAACAATATGCTACTGCTGAAACATGGAAGAATTGAAATCTTAGATCAAAACACTATGTATGGGTGGTATGAACTGCCTAAATAAGAATTCGTGAACGATGTAGTGGGTAGTGGGTAATAGTAATAGGCTCTGGTTGTTACCCACTACCCACTACATCAATAAATTTCCATTAATGAAAGATGTAAATCCATTGGAAAATAAAAAAGACGCATGTCCGTTGAAATGGTTGTTGCTATCTGCTCCAATAACGAATCGTT